TTTATTTTTGATTTGGTATTATTCCAAAAAGGATTTCGACATATTTCACTTTATTATAATTATGAGAATCAATCCTACTACTTCTAGCCCTGCGGTTTCCACACTTGAAGAAAAAAAACTAGGGCGTATCGCTCAAATTATTGGCCCAGTACTGGATGTCGTTTTTCCCCCGGGCAAAATGCCTAATATTTATAACGCTTTGGTAGTTAAGGGTCGAGATACTGTCGGTCAGCAAATTAATGTGACTTGTGAGGTACAACAATTATTAGGAAATAATCGAGTTAGAGCTGTAGCTATGAGTGCTACAGATGGGCTGATGAGAGGAATGGAAGTGATTAACACGGGAGCTCCTCTAAGTGTTCCAGTCGGCGGAGCTACTCTCGGGCGAATCTTCAACGTTCTTGGAGAGCCTGTTGATAATTTAGGTCCTGTAGATACTCGCACAACATCTCCTATTCATAGATCTGCGCCTGCCTTTATACAGTTAGATACGAAATTATCAATCTTTGAAACAGGTATTAAGGTGGTAGATCTTTTAGCTCCTTATCGCCGTGGAGGAAAAATCGGACTATTTGGGGGAGCTGGAGTAGGTAAAACAGTACTCATCATGGAATTGATCAACAACATTGCCAAAGCTCATGGAGGCGTATCCGTATTTGGCGGAGTAGGAGAACGTACTCGTGAAGGAAATGATCTTTACATGGAAATGAAAGAATCCGGAGTAATTAATGAAAAAAATCTTGCAGAATCAAAAGTAGCTTTAGTCTATGGTCAAATGAATGAACCGCCGGGAGCTCGTATGAGAGTTGGTTTGACTGCCCTAACTATGGCGGAATATTTCCGGGATGTTAATGAACAAGATGTGCTTCTATTCATCGACAATATCTTTCGTTTTGTCCAAGCAGGATCAGAAGTATCCGCATTATTAGGGAGAATGCCTTCTGCAGTGGGTTATCAACCTACCCTTAGTACAGAAATGGGTTCTTTGCAAGAAAGAATTACTTCTACCAAAGAGGGATCTATAACTTCGATCCAAGCAGTTTATGTACCTGCGGATGATTTGACCGACCCTGCTCCTGCCACTACATTTGCACATTTAGATGCTACTACCGTACTATCAAGAGGATTAGCTGCCAAGGGTATTTATCCAGCAGTAGATCCTTTAGATTCAACGTCAACTATGTTACAACCTCGGATCGTTGGCGAGGAACATTATGAAACTGCGCAAAGAGTTAAGCAAACTTCACAACGTTACAAAGAACTTCAGGACATTATAGCTATTCTTGGGTTGGATGAATTATCCGAGGAGGATCGTTTAACTGTAGCAAGAGCACGAAAAATTGAGCGTTTCTTATCACAACCCTTCTTCGTGGCAGAAGTATTTACTGGTTCTCCAGGAAAATATGTTGGTCTTGCAGAAACAATTAGGGGGTTTCAACTGATCCTTTCCGGAGAATTAGATGGTCTGCCCGAGCAGGCTTTTTATTTGGTGGGTAACATCGATGAAGCTACCGCGAAAGCTATGAACTTAGAAGTGGAGAGCAATTTGAAGAAATGACCTTAAATCTTTGTGTACTGACTCCTAATCGAATTATTTGGGATTCAGAAGTGAAAGAAATCATTTTATCTACAAATAGTGGCCAAATTGGTGTATTACCGAACCACGCCCCTATTGCCACGGCTGTAGATATAGGTCTTTTGAGAATACGCCTCAACGACCAATGGTTAACGGTGGCTCTGATGGGTGGTTTTGCTAGAATAGGGAATAATGAGATCACCATTTTAGGAAATGATGCGGAGATGAGTACTGACATTGATCCGCAAGAAGCTCAACAAACTCTTAAAATAGCTGAAGCTAACTTGAGTAGAGCTGAGGGTAAGAGACAAGTGATTGAAGCGAATCTAGCTCTCAGACGAGCTAGGACACGAGTAGAGGCTGTCAATGTTATTTCCTACTAGTCAATACATCAAAATAATCAAAAGAAGTTTTTTAGAAGTTCTTTATTATACACCACATTTAGATTCTGCCAATTGAAGACAATCAAGTCTAATCTGATACAACGAAAAAAGGAGGATGGGTAGAAAAACTTATTAGATACCGGAGTCAATGCAATGGTATCTAATAAGTTCTACCTACTATTGGATTTGAACCAATGACTCCTGCCGTATGAAAGCAATACTCTAACCACTGAGTTAAGTAGGTAATTTATCACCGCAAAAGAAGACCCATCACCTCGGGGATTATAGATAGAATATAATTTCTAAGCAATACCAATCTGTTAACAGTAAACAGATCAAAGAGTTATCATGTGAGATTAGGAAATATCCATCTTGACAAGAAATTATCTATATGTTAAGATATCTATGACAAGGGCTATAGCTCAGTTAGGTAGAGCACCTCGTTTACACGTGCGCCAATGCTTTTCAAGGGAGCTTATTATGCAATGAACATAGTTGATCTTATTGAAAAATCAATGTCTTACTCCATAGATTCGAGAGA